TAGTCGCACGTAATGACAGATCACGGCCATATTATTAAAAGCTTGTGGTAAGAATGGGTTTCGTTCCAGTGCCCGGAAATAATATTCCAAAGCCCTTGTATGCTCTCCGTTGCTTGTATGTATAAGTCCTATGTTATAGAGTATATAACTTCGATCATAGGGATCAATTTCTGGTCGCGTAGCTTCATAATAATTTTGTAAAGCTTCCGCATAATTTCCTTCGGATTGAGCCAACATCCGTTACGGTCGTTCATTCTATTCAAAGAATCTCCGTTCCAGAACCGTACGTGAGATTTTCATTTCATATGGCTCCTCCCTTCTTTCTGCGCATAGTACTAAGGGAAATAATCCATGAAATTCAAATTTTACTATTCTCATTATGAACTGAAAGGAGCTAGTATTTTTACAAGAAATCTCTAGCCAGCCTTCCTGCAAGAGGTTGTTTATTAACACCAACTGTATTAGTACTAGATGGAAATGGTAACTCCAACAATTTCTTTGTCCTCAACGCCCCCTATTTCCAGGAATTAGTCACTTCAACGATCTTTGATGGTTATACGGATACCCAAAGTACGAACGAGATGGATGTTTGTTGTCCCAACCATTCTTGTTAGCCCCGATACCGATAAGGAAAAGGGTAATTTATAACAAAGTTTTCATGTTGTTGATTCCTAGGTGTAGTGCTTCTTCCCCTATGCTGCCTATTGGTACTAGTGGAGTAGGATTGACTCGCAATACGGAACCCATAGGTGTAACCTTTCGCTAAATACTAAAATCAACAATTGAAGCATCCGAGGCTGCATCAATCGAGGATACACGACAGAAGGAATTGTTCTATCTACAAACTTCACCTTCACCAAGCGTGGGTTTATTTTAATAATTTGGTTTTTTCTATCTCGAACCATGTCTCTTTTCTTTCTCGTAATACTGGACCTAAAAAAAAAAAAGAATCAAATCGCACCATCTCTGTAATAGGTAAATGCCTTTTTTTCTCCGGAAGTTGTCGGAATTATTCGTAATAAGATATTGGCCACAATTGAAGAGGTCTTATCAATAAAATTTGCATTTATCTGAGATCTTGGCATAATTAACAATCCATTCTATAATTCTTTTCATTACCCTTAGGGTAAGGGGAAAATGATCCCGCAAACTAAAGGAATTGTACGGTACGAAATAACATAAAATAAAAACAGACTAATTCTAAAAAAAGATGTGGACCTTTTGTTTGGATTGGACAAGGAGAGATATGAAATATTGAAATCAGATTCGATTTCATTCGAATTTCGTAGTATAACAATGAACGGAACTATAAATATTTCATCTAAGTTGAATAACCAAGGATTGTACTGCGGATTCTGATAATTCGAGAAGTTTTTATTTGGTTATGATCCAAAGAAGAAACAAAAAACAAAACGAAATAATTTTTCTATAAAAAAATGGATAAGACTAAGGTAAGTATCCGTTTTGTTTTTTGTTTGCATAACATGCATATGCCATGTCATACAATTTAAATATAAAAATACACGGGACGATTCAATAATTTGTATTAGATCCATGGGATAGCTAATGAGCTAAATTTTTGTTGAGAAATAAAAAATTTTATTTGATTTGAAAGGAATTTTTCCTATGGAACTATTCATCAGTCGCACTTGTACTGCAATAATATGAATGACTCGCTATTCACTATTCACTCGGTTTCTGGTCAATAATAAGATTATGTAGGAGAGATGGCCGAGTGGTTCAAGGCGTAGCATTGGAACTGCTATGTAGACTTTTGTTTACCGAGGGTTCGAATCCCTCTCTTTCCGTTTATCTTAATTCACCGACGTTACTGAATCAAATCAAATACCATCATCTCAACAAGAGGACCCTTATTTGATATAAATTCTCGATTCCTAATCACATTACTGTGATACGTAAAATACAAATATCGGAAAAAGAAAGAGCAAAAAATATTACCGCTTGTCCGTTTGTGATAGGTGAATAATAAAAATTCGGACCAAGGCCCTTAGATCTATTTATTTTTATTTCGGCGAAAACAGACAAAATTCTATGAATTTTTCTTTGTTATTTTTGTGAGGTTCAAGTCTGACGGGAATAATATTCTACGACTAACAACTCATTTATTTTCAAACCAATCCATTTACTATCTACTATTTGATTTACTACTCCTTTATATTGGAATGAGTCAAAAGTCAAATGTTTTGGCAATTCCTCGTGGGGGGATAAAGAAATATAATTTTTAATCAGAGCTTTCGATCTTTGTTTATCCTTCGTAGTAATAATATCTCTCGGTTTACAACGATAACTTGGTATATCCACTATACCACCATTAACTAAAATATGTCTATGGTTAACTAATTGCCTGGCTCCTGGAATCGTCGAAGCTATACCCAATCGGAAAAGGATATTATCCAAACGCATCTCGAGTAATTGTAGTAAAACCTGACCTGTTGACCCTTTAGCTTTTCCAGCGATATGCACATATTTAAGTAATTGT